AGGGATGGTTCTTTCATTGCATTTATAGAAGTGATACTAGAAAAAGAAAGACTCTCTCTATGACTTCACGAAGAGAATCGTTGGTTTGACCGACGAACTACGTGGGAAAATCGAAGAGAGGAGAAAAAAAGTTTGCATTTCCTCACTGACGCATGAATTTGTTGGCGTCAGAAACAAATCTTCCATGTCGGGGGGGCACGGAAGAAAGAAAAAAGTACAGTGCGCGTTCTATTCAAATACCGATCCTCGAAGATAGGCCTCCGCTTTGTCTTTCAAGAAAGTGGGGAAGCAGAGGCATGGAGGCGAGGAAGCGGCGGGAGAAGAATGAAAGGAATTCCCTGACTGAGAAGACCCACCGGCGGGGCTTGCTGGGAGAGAGGAAGCTTCCTGGCCACCTTTTCCAGCCAGATGGCGAGCGATTACTCAGCAATGAGACCGCCGGCCGGTAACCAGTACCTATCCCTTACGGGAATCGAACCCGTGTCTTCGACATGAAAAGACGATGTCCTAACCACTGGACGAAAGGGACCAAAAAGAAATTCCTCATCAAAGCGAAGTGGTTCGTTTTCTTTCTATACGAAATTTCTTTCTTTTGTGAGGGAGAACGAAGGAGGCGATTTCTGATGTTCATTCGGCGGGTCGTCCCCCCAAACCAACCCCCCTTTCCCCCCGTCCCGTTCCTTATCAAAAAAAAGGGGGGCGAAGCGCCCAGTGGCGAAGTTCCTACCCTCTCAAGTACGAAAGAAAGTACATGAAGTTCCCGGTCAGCTGGTTAAGGAAAGCAGACGGAACATTGTGGAGTAATGAAAATGAAGAAAGAAGAAGGGGGAGGGAGGCGTCGGTACGGAGTCACGTCAGCTGTGGATCCCCCACGGACGGTACGGACTTCATCTCTTCCCTCCCCCCGTCTTCCGCGGAGTCGGAAGAGGCTCAGGTGCGGAGCCTTCCACTGTGGACCGATCCCCTCCATAGAAAGCGGACTTTTTCCTCAACCATTTCTCTCCGCTCAATAAGAACCCGGAAGGGAGGAAATCGGTTCGTGTTCCCCTTCCAAAGTCCGTCATCTTTGCCCAAGTGTGACCCGCAGACGACTCCCCAGTAGTTCCATTCCTTCTGACTTCTTTTGTTTTGGGTCAACCGGGGCCAAAAAGGGGAATGAAAGAAGCCCGCGAGAAGCCTTTCGCGGCGGAAACTGCCGGCGCTACCTAATCCCGGCTCGCGGGGACTCAAAGGGCGTGCTTGCATCCGGAACGCCTCCTGAGCCTTGTTGGTCTCCGCCCGGACCAACCTCACTCTCTCTTTCTGCGTGCACTGCTTCTGAATCAGCAGGTAGGGAATTCGAGACTCCGGCCTCACCCGTCGGCTGGCCTATGACCACGGATTGGGAGATTTTCTCTTCATCCGGGGGAAAAAACGGCTCCGTGAGGTCTTCAAAACAAACTGAATACAATGAATGATCAGCCATTCCATTTGTGCTTCCCGCAAGTAGGCGATGCGAATTACAAAATCATCAGAGGTCGGATACCAATAGCCCGTCTCGCCCTCGAGATGAATTGACTCTTTCAGAAAAAATGTACTCCAACGTGCCAGGGCCGGACGGGCTTGTGTCTCCGTCACAAATGGTCCATTTATTGATGGGCGAATGACGGGGATTGAACCCGCGCGTGGTGGATTCACAATCCACTGCCTTGATCCACTTGGCTACATCCGCCCCTACCCCCGCGCACTGGTTTCAGTCTCTATCTACGATCAGATCCTTTCTTCACCCCCCCTATGACCGCGGTCAAAGATCCGCTTTTTCCGAGGTTGTTTGTTGTGTTTGGGGGGAAGCAAAGCTTAAACAAGCAAGTAGAAGCTTCCTGGCAAAGCTTCCAACAAAGAGGTTGGGCTGTTCACTTCATTGATTTGACTCCACGTTCCCATTAGAATACCCGGGCCGGGCGGCTTATTGATCAAAGGAAGGCTCGTTTAGTAGACAGCGAGCGAGCAGCAAGCGTGGGCAACACGGGGTGGGGAGCGTACTTCACCCCGGGTTGGTTGCTTCTGGGAGCTCATCGTCGCCTTTTTCAGCGCTTCCAAAAAGCCGGGGAGCCAAAGCAACCCGGGACCCCCGGAGGGCCCGCCAGCCCCCGCTTTGTAGAAAGAAGAGCTGACGGGGGGCAAGGAGAGGGGAGCGCTCTTCTCCTGTTCTACGAATCTACAACTCTCTTGACCACGCGAGACTCGAGATCTCAATCGAGCCACCAAAGAGCCCTCTTCGGAATAGGGGAGCCCCCCCTGTGACCCCCCCACCCCCTGATTAGGTGGAGCAATCCGAACTCTCGACAGAATAGAAAAGAGGACCGCAGGCGTGTAGACACCTCAACGAACTCATGTGGACACCCGAAATCTCTCAAATACACTGGGGGACCCCTTTTTCTTTTCTTGTCTGATTCCTCTCAATGAAATTTGCCATGTTGCACTAAGTTACTGACGGATGTATGCATGCGGTCCGAGAACACTTTGGGGTGAACACCCATCCGAACAAGTAGGGTCAATAGTTCAGCATTGAGGCCGGGAAATTCCGAAAAAAAGAAATATTGAACCCAACAAGTGCTCTCCGAACCAAGCTAGATAGTCTCCCATCACTAGGCTCACCAACCAACCTGGACTTTGATTCTTATTATTCCTACCGTACCTCAAAACCATCAGGATTTTTTTCAGCCATGAGTTCCCATATGACATAAGCGCTCGTCGGGTGGGGTGGGCCATCATTCGCCAGGTCTTTGAGTGCCCGCCGTAGCACGTGGTTGGTGCACTAGGCTGATCGAGACTCTACTTTGAGGATCTGGCACCTTCTCCCGACGGAGAGTAAGCAACTTCTCTCCGAGCCGGACCGTCGAGTCGAATTTCTCGTGTCATGTGCAACATCCATCAATGATGGTTCCTCCATGTCCATTGATTTAGACTCCTTCCCCCTGGGACAACCTGGCCCGAAAGCCCCCCGACGAACGGAAACGGAATTCGACTCACTTTCGTATGGCTCGCCTTCGAGCTTGACGGAGAAAAGCGGGTCGGCCGGGTCTTTCCCTGTTGTTCTGTTTCCGCCACGATAAAGACGCACGGAAGAGGTATGCCCAGCGCGTGGAGAATCTGTTGAGAGTGTCCGTTGTCTCGGTAGGGAACAGATCTTTCCCCCCTTGTTTGATCCAATATTGACCGGCCCCGAAAAAAGACAAATCGACCCCAGCGAAGCGGGGCCAATTTCTCGTACTTGCTCAGTGTGCCCCCCCAACTCCCCGCCCGGTGGCCTACCAAGCACTTGCCCGCTGCTCCTGCCGCCCGCTTGGCGGGCGGAGCGCTCTTCCTCCTTACTGTTCTTTCCGCTGGGGCCCCCTCCCATTGCTCGGGACAGAATCCCTGGCAGCTCCAGCTCGCACCCACTCTGGCCCGCCCTGCGAGGCCAGAGTGGGCTCAGCGGTCAGCCCCCAATTCGTCTGACGTGCCGGGGATCTTTCGCTTTTGCCAGATCTATAGAGATACTACGAGTCCTCCGTCCCAGATTCCCTCGCCGCGGCCATCTGGTTCACCGGTACTACCAAAAACTCTCATGCTTACTTCCCTCTTTCTTATATATCAGTCTCGATCTCGGACCACGAGGACCCCGGTCGTGCTTCTGGTTTCCATTCCCATCATCATATTGAAGGAAACTCCTCGTGCTCTGCCATAAGAACTTGGAGTCCGTATCATGGTGAAGGTAAGGGGAAGCTGTGATTCTTGCTCAAAAAACGGACCGAATGCGTTCGAATTATTGGCTCGTCCGACCCGGCAGCATTCATGAGTTGCTCGTTCAACTGTCCCTCGGAGACAGGGTCGAGAAATGCCATGCATGGTCGCCCCCCGTCCTTTCTTTCTCTTGGTCCCACCCGGGGGGTTTGGGGACTTCCGCAACGGGCTATGCCACCCATGACTGATGAGGGAAGTCGCATCCGTCCCATCGCAAGCACCTACAATGTCATGATCACATTTGTTTACCCTTTTTTGGTAGTTCAACGGACGGTCGCCCCTCCAACAAGAAAAGGTAGAAATATGGAAACTTCTCTGCCATTTGGATCGGAGAATTTATGGAGGAAATCGGGTTTGCAATTTCCAGAAACCGCACGATTATATAGCCAAAGGGAATACGCCGCCCCTAAAATCATTCCAAGCGCTGCGGAGGTGGCTACTAAGCTATTTCTTTGGAAAGCTCCTACTAAGATGGGAAATTCCCCGATAAAACTTCCCGTACCAGGTGAACTCATATTGGCCAAAGTGGAAAAGAAAGAAATGGTAGGGAAATTCGGCATGGTGCTCACTGAACCTCCATAATATCTAACAAGTCGAGTCTTATGTCGATCATATAGAACACCAACACATAGAAAAAGGGCTGGAGGAACCGGTCCATGACTTGACATCGGTGGAATGCTACCTCCAATTCCCTGTATGTTCGATAGAGCACAATCTTCCCCCCTGAACTCCCTTGAGCCCCCCGAACCGTACAAGATATTCCCCACCTATCATACGGCTTTCTAACTCCACTTCTTTTTCTGGTCGTTCCGCTCTGTCGGATCGAGTACGTCACGTCAGCCCCTCTCAAGTCATTACCGGGAGGGGTCGGGGAGGGGAAAGGGGTGGGGCCGTTTTGAGTTGCGCATCTTTCTCCCCGGGTCATACGTCGAGTATCACATCGGGGAAACCCACCCCAACTCTATCTTCCTTATCAGTGAACCGGAACATAGTGCATAGGTACTCTTCGATGCAGCGGGGACGAGACGACGTGACATACTACTACGATCACGTACAGAAGTTCTGCCCTTCGGCTCGGCAATATGGAACCTCTCAACTGCTCCCTTGTTGGGGTCCCCTCGGGCTTCCCCCCTCAACCCCCCGCCTCAGACATCAAGGCAGTAGTTCCCCACGGCTGAGAAAGGGGAGTGACGGCCGCCTGCCCCCCCGCTTCGCTCCCCCACTGGGATTGTCGCTTTCCTTATCTACGCGCGCACTGCGTCAGCACTGGCGAAAAAGGGGTCGGCTTGACTGAATAAGAAGAGGCGGGCCGGGTGCTTGTGGGCCCCCCTCTGCAGCAAGTGCTTGTTGGACCCCCACCCCTGTTTCCCGAGAGGGGCCGGACTGTGTTTCCCCAGCGGCCGGCCAGTTTCGGCAGCAAACGCATTCGGACGGCGTTTTCTTGTCAAGAGAGCTGATCATTCTCTCCTCGGGAGCCCGCGGCGGGGACGGGTCAAGCCCAGCGAAGCAGCAGGGAGGGGGGGATGAGGGCGACGGAGCCCATGGGTTGGACCACACCACAGGCGGAAGTCCTCCCACGACAAGAGAAGGGTCGTTGTCGGCCCGGAACAAGAAAGGGACGGACGTTGGAGGGAAGACAAGGCTCGTTCCGTGCGACTCCACAGAAGAGTACGCGCGCTACAAAACGCAGCCAGCGGGAGCCCCCCCTCCCCTATAGCCTTCTTCCACCCCGTGTTGCCCACGCTTGCTCTCTGGCGCGCTACGGCAACACGTTGATTCTCCCCTGCTTTCTGTTTGACGCTCCGCTCGCTGCCTCCCCACCCTAGCTGGGCGTTCCACTTGTGATCCTGGGTGGAGGATTTTGAGAAATGCGCCCGAATTCCCCTCGGGAAAGATAAATAAAAGAATCAAGGATGGATTCTCTTCTTTCATGTGAACGGTGTATCGAATGGTTTTTGGTGCAATACACCACGTTGAGAAAGACAAAAAAACAAGAAAGACCGTGCCATTTTTGTACCTCGAAAGGGAGGTGCTCCGTCCTGATGCTACGGACGGCTGTCCGAAGTGCAATGATGGGCTCGTACCGTACCGGATTGTGCGTGCCGGGCCCATCGGGTGTCCATATTTTTGCCGCCATCCCCGCCCTGAGGGTGAGGGGGAAGGCTCAAGGCCCCTTGACGCGCCGTCATCTTTTTTCCCGTTCCGCCGCTTTCCCGCCAGAAATCCGACGCACACGAGCTCCCGTTCTGCGGCGTGGTGGCAGGACCACTAGGGGATTGGCTCCGGGTGTAGGTAGGGTCAAATCTGCAAGGGTCATGCAAATACATAGGCCCCTTCCCTTCTGCCGAGTTGTTGAGAAGGCGCTTTCCGTTCTACGGTCCCCCAGAGCGAAGGGTACGGCAGGTAGTACGGGCCCTCTGACTTCCAGCTATGTGCTGTGCGGCTCCCGCGAAGCGAATGAAGGGAAGCTCTGAGAGCTTTCTCCGCCAGCGGTTTATGTAGTGGTCGGCCACCCCGGCGCTCGCTAAGCTTCGCTTCCCCCCCGGTGTCCCCCCTCCCTAGTCGAGTTGACGAAGCAAAGCTTCGTCGTAGCCGGGAGATTGTAGTCGGCCCTCCATGCCTCCCTTCATTTGCTTGCCTCCTTCCAGCCCAGAATGCTGGGCCTCCTGCGCCAAGTCGATCTTTGAGGCGGAAGCGAAGCTTCGTAGACGAGTCGCTTCTCCCCTTCTCTACTCTCCCCGGGGACCTTCCCCTTCGGGATTCTAGGGGGAATGGCCCTTCTGCTTTGGTGTAGTTGTAGTTTGTATTGTACTGAATTGAACACATATCAAACAAAGGCGACGATCAGGGGAGGGGCCTTATACGGCCTGGGAAAAGCAGCGAACTGACGAATCCCTTTTTACTGACCTTTGGACACGAACACTATTCTTTCCTCAGCGGAAACCCGCCTCCAAGATTGAACACTGGTCTCCTTGCCGTTCAATTGAAGACAAGGCTTCGGGATTGTAGTGAACAGCTAGGACCAAGGGTCCCCCATTCGCGCGCGGGAAGGCAACGAAGTTCAGTTCAAGAGACCGCAGCGGAGTGGAGCAGCCGCGACACAAAGTTCCCGTCAGCTGGATCTCGCTGGTGCCACCTAAACAGTAGGCGGCGGATGTGTGACGTTTGGAGTTGTCGTTCGTGCACCTGTCCCCAATAGAAGAATGAGTGATCCGTTCCCCTGCGGATCATGGCCTGACCACTCGGTCCCCGATGGCCAGCGGGGGATTCGGGAGGTCACGTTCGTTTGCGCTGCGCGTTCCCGCTGGACTGGACACATGTGGGATGTAGGAAGTATGTTCCCGAAAGTGACTTCGGTTCGCCAGTTCAGGCTCAACTCCTCGCTTGACGTTAGCGGACCTACAGGTCGGGCCGGGGCTCCGCGCTCTTTCTTTCTGTGTGGGACGATGCCGGGGAATGCGTCGAGGCGGCGAACAACAACAACACAACTCCATTTTTTTTTGCTTTTCCCTCCCCGACGATGAGCCCTGCGCATTGGACCGATGGATAAGAGAACTGAGCTGGCCCAAAAAGCGCTTGGGCGCTCTACGTACGATGTAGACTCCATAAGATACATATATCTTTCCTTCTTATGGATCCAGACGGGGAGGGGCTTGTCTCATCAATATACCGAAATAGGGGATTTCCCCTTCTCGATTGAAAAATGCCCCCTCTTTCTCACCATCAAAACGGATC